ATTCATTAAAATTGCATGTACTGATTCTTCAATACCGACTATCGTAGAATATTCATGTGGTACCTTTTCAGATTTTGCACGTGTAATACATGTTCCTTCTATTTCTCCAAGTAAAGCCCTTCGCATCGCGATACCTATCGTATCTGCTTGGCCTTTCATAAGCGGGGCCAAAATGAAACGGCCATAATAAAGACGCTTACTGTCTGTTCTTGATTCAACACACTTCCACTGTAGTGTCCGAGTGGATACTGCTACTTCCTCTCGAACCATAATATTATTATTCTTTTTTCAGATCATTGAATCATTTATTTCTCTTGAAATCCGTTCAATTCTTATTTCTACACACGTCTTTTTTTAGGAGGTCTACATCCATTATGTGGCATAGGGGTTACGTCACGTACGAAACTTAATAGTATACCACTTCTACGAATAGCTCGTAATGCTGCATCTCTTCCGAGACCAGGACCCTTTATCATGACTTCTGCTCGTTGCATACCCTGATCCACTACTGTACGAATAGCATTTCCTGCTGCGGTTTGAGCAGCAAATGGTGTCCCTCTTCTTGTGCCTCTGAATCCACAAGTACCAGCGGAGGACCAAGAAACCACCTGACCTAGTACATCTGTAACAGTCACAATGGTATTGTTGAAACTCGCTTGAACATGAATAACTCCTTTTGGTATTCTACGCCCACTCTTACGTGAACCAATACGCCCATTCCTACGTGAACCAATTCTTGGTATAGGTTTTGTCATATTTTATCATCTCATAAATATGAGTCAGAGATATACGGATATATCCATTTCATATCAAAACAGATCCTTTATTTGTCCATCGGGTCCTTTAGAAAATCCCCTTTTCTTTTTAGAAAGATTACCCTTGTCTCTGTTTATGTCTCGGATTGAAACAAATTACTATAATTCGTCCCCGCCTACGGATCAGTCGACATTTTTCACAAATTTTACGAACAGAGGCCCTTATTTTCATATTTGTTATTCCTTACCTTAATTCCGAATCTACTCCTTGGAAGAAAATAAGTCTCTTGAAATTTTGAACCTCGAATTGTATTCCCACGAAAGGAATGTTTAAAAAGCCACCTACACCTAATCGTTTGAATCTTTGTTGCGAAGTCTATAAATTATACGTCCCCTGGTTGAATCATAACGACTTACTTCGATTTTTACTCTATCTCCTGGTAGTATCCGTATAAAACTTCGTCGGATCCTCCCCGAAACATAACCTAGAATCAGATCTTCATTATCTAAACGAACCCGGAACATACCATTGGGAAGTGATTCAGTAATTAAACCTTCATGAATCAATTTTTGTTCTTTCATTCCAGGTAACCCCCTTGAAGTATCAACTAATGGAGGAGGAGTGATATTAAACAACCCGTCTTTCCTCTCCTTTTTCACAAATAGGAAGTTACGGATCAACTTCGGATACCAGAAGGATCACCATATATAACACAAAACTTCTCCTCCAATTCCTTCTAGTCGAGCTTCTCGATCTGTCATTATACCTCTAGAAGTAGAAAGAATTACAATCCCCATTCCACCTAAAATCCTAGGAATTCGTTGATAGTTGGAATAGATTCGTAGACCGGGTCGGCTGATACGCTTTAAAATATTTCTATATGTTCCTTTCCTATTTCTTCTATGTCGCAGGGTTGAAACCAAGAAATATTTGTTGTTTTCCCGATGTTTCCTAACGTTTTCAATAAAACCTTCTCGTAGAAGTATTTTAACAACGCTTTCGGTCATATTAGTAGATGCTATTCGAACCGTTCCTTTTTTATCCATGTCGGCATTTCTTATAGAAGTTAATATATCGGCAATAGTGTCCCTACCCATGACGAACTATAATTATTGGTGCCTCCTAATTTTGATATAATCAACATGTTCCGTTTTTTTTTTATGTGAATTTTTGATTCTTTATTTATGAATTATGAAAAGTATATGCGTGAAACACAATCTACTAATTGATCCATTTCAGATACCCTACTATATCATGGTCTCATCTACTAGTATTTATAATACCTCAGGAGCTAATGAGACTATTTTAGTGAAATTCAACTGTCTCAATTCTCGAGCGATCGCTCCAAAAACCCGAGTTCCTTTTGGATTTCCTTCTTGATCAATGACAACTGCTGCATTGTCATCATATCGTATTATCATACCGTTGTCACGTCTGAGTTCTTTACATGTACGTACAATTACAGCTCTGATCACTTCTGATCTTTCGAGAGGCATATTGGGCACTGCTTCTTTTATTACAGCAACAATAACGTCACCAATATGAGCATATCGGTGATTACTAGCTCCTATGATTCGAATACACATCAATTCTCGAGCCCCGCTGTTGTCCGCTACATTCAAATGGGTCTGAGGTTGAATCATATCATTTTTTTTTTGAATCTGTTCTTTCAATGCAAAGGTCGAAGGAAAAAAGAAAGAAATATTGTCTGTCCAGAAATAAAGAAATCCGCGATTTTTTTTTCATCATAAATACCCCTTTGGTTCCACATCCCTATCCTGAAATAATGAATTGCGTTCGTATAGGCATTTTGCACGCAGCTATTTTAATAGCTGCTCTGGCTACAGTTTCCGATACTCCGCCCATTTCATAAAGTATTCGACCCGGCTTAACAACAGATACCCAATATTCGGGAGATCCCTTCCCCGAACCCATACGGGTTTCCGTAGGTCTTACTGTAACGGGTTTGTCGGGAAATATACGGACCCATATTTTTCCACCACGGCGCGCATATCGTGTCATTGCTCGTCGCCCTGCTTCTATTTGTCTAGATGTGATCCAAGCGGGTTCAAGTGCCTGAAGAGCATATCTACCGAAACAAATATGATTGCCTCGATAAGATATTCCCTTCATTCTTCCTCTATGTTGTTTACGGAATCTGGTTCTTTTGGGGTTATAGTTGATGGTTGTTTCTCAACCTCATCTCTACTACAGAACCGGACATGAGAGTTTCTTCTCATCCAGCTCCTCGCGAATGAAACGATTCAATAATATTACAGATACACGTGTATTTATTGAATAATACACTAAATCATGGGATTTATTGATATTGAATCTGTCACGTAGGAATCTGTATATCTTGTATATATAGCTAGACGTATATTTCTATATATAGAAGATAATGCCTTTGCTTTATTTTTATAACGAATCCTTGACCTTTACCGAATCGGCCAAAATTTTGCAATTCAATAAGGGTTTCGCGGGCGAATATTGACTCTTTCAATATTTGTTTCATTCGTAGGGTCAACCCATGGCCTCTCAGAATAAATCAATTGGTTCCTGGTTGGTTCCGCCATCCCACCCAATGAATCATTAGGATTCGTTTTCAATAGAATCTTCTGCAGTCACAGGTTCCGTCGTTCCCATAGCTTCTCCATTAATGGCTAGGCCTGAACTCTGCAATGGAGCTCCTCAATTCAAGTTCGTTCCCAAGTCAATCTCCTCAGTCTCTATTGACTCGAGGCTCTTTATTATTGGTATTTTTCCTATGAACCGTATTCATCTAATTATGGACGAATCAGTATTGATGCTTTATCACACTGCCTTTTATGAGATGATTCATAATAGACCATACATATTGGAATCATATACCATTGATATTCTCCTTCTCTCTTTCTCTCGCCCTTCCATTTACCCACATCCCTCTATTTTCGCTTCACAATCCATAATCAGATTGATTTTTCCTTTATGGAAAAAAGATTTCAGTTGCTACAACTATATGATTGACACATCATATAGTGACTGGTTCCTTGGATCTCGATAATACGAAGCAATGAGCTGGTTCTAAGTTCTATAGTTATTAGTTAGGGGCCAGTCCTTTTTTTTTTTTGAATCCCAACTCTAAAGAAAAACCAACGAGTCACACACTAAGCATAGCAATTCTACCAAATGATCAATCCAATTTTTATTCAACCCTATAGAATTAGAATTGCTCATTTTTCATTGAAGGGAAAAAGAATAGTTTGTCGTTTTTTGTTCTATCACTGGATAGAATGGCAAGGAAAGGCCCATTATTGCTCGTCTACAAATATCCAAATTTTGATGCCTAATACCCCATAGATAGTTCGAACTGTATAGGAACAATGATCAATTTTAGCTCGAATGGTTTGTAGGGGAACCCTACCTTCTCTGATCCATTCGACACGTGCAATTTCTTTTCCGTCGATACGTCCTGCAATTTGCACTTGAATTCCTTTTGTATCCGCTTGTTCAGTTAATTCAATAGCTTTTTTCATTGCTTTTCGAAAGGAAACTCTATTCTTTAATTGTAGAGCTATATATTCTGCAAGAATATTAGGTTGTCCATAAGGTTTTGCAACTCTTGTGATAGCAATGTTAAGTCTCCGGTTCACAGAATTAAATTCTTTTTGTACATTGATCTGTAATTCTTCGATTCCTCGTGTTCGACCCTCTATTAACAAATTTGGAAATCCAATATAGATTATGACCTGGATCAGATCGATTTTTTTTTGAATCTCTATATGTGCAATTCCTTCGAAACCCGAGGATATTCTCCTATTTTTTTGTACATAATTCTTGATACAATCTCGTATTTTTTCATCTTCCTGGAGACCTATGGAATAATTTTTTGGTTGCGCGAACCAAAGGGATCTATGCTTTTGGTTTTCCCCACCAAGTCGGAAACCAAGGGGATTTATTTTTTTGCCCATATTTTTCTTCTCTCTCTTTCTCCAAATATCTCTCTATTATAGGATCTTTCCATTGATCCTTTGTTTCTAAATATATATCCTGATCCGTTTTCTTTTTAGAGCTATCCCTCACTACAATAATTATATGACAGGTGGGTCTTTTTATCGGATAACTACGTCCTCGAGCCCGAGGTTTTAACCTTTTCACGATAGTACCCCCATTGACTTCGGCTTTACTAATGACTGAATCAGCTTCGTTGAAACTTTTATTGTGACTAGCATTTGCTGCTGCAGAATAAACCAATTTAAAAATGG